AACACAGAGACAGGGGACTCATTTCTGAATGGTGCAAAGAGTGGATCTCCAGGGTGCCAAATGAATCGGCTTAGTCGAAAAAGGCTTTGTTCTTTGTAAAATACAGTCTGCAAGAACTTCGAATCATTCTCTTCAAGCTCGTCCTCTTCGTCATAATACTCTGTCTCTTCATTAGAAAACTCTTCCTTATCCGCTCCAGGATACTCTCCACCATCCTCTTGAAGCTCATGCTGTTGATCATACGCTTCATCACCCCCTTTATCAACCTCTTGATCATCCTCGTGAAGTTCATACTCTTCGTCATAATACTCTTCCTTCTCCTCTTCATCCTCTATACCATCACCCTCTCTAACATCCTTGTCATCAAACCCATAGAAGGGAAATCCCAATTCATTGGGACTGGCGATACTATCTAATAGAAAATCCTCAGGGCTCCATATTCTAGGAGACCAAACTATGTGGGTGGCGAACTTCTGTTCCGTGTCGAGGACTGCTTCGCAGTCTTCCAACTCCAATTCGGATTCTTTATAGATATATCCCATATGAAGGATAGAAAAACATCCCTTTTGCATCATATCTAAGGGATTCCTTGATCCGGGCCGACGAAGCGATGGCACTCGATCATTATCAAACTGACTGCAATCCTTTTCTGCCCGTGAGTATCCCACCAAAGCGGCTTCTACTTCTAATAGGCCATGAACTAGATCATAATCATCCTCAGCGGGTCTATAAGAAGTGACCCCAGTTTCGGGTCCGGGTAGAGACCAAAGAGTTTCAGCGACCGATCCAGCAGAACAACTCAAAAGATAAAGAAGTATCGTTAATTTCTTGATGCTCGTTCCAAGTTCGAAGTACCATTTGGACAAATAAGAATGCCGTTTGTTCCCTGAGTTCTTCTTGATATAGATAGTTATAGGATCTATGAGGCAATTACTTAGAAGTACATTTTGTACTACAGCCCTTCCTATCTGATAGCAAAGGATCCACCGATCCTTAGACAATCTTAGATGGGAGTGAAAATCCCAAGTTTGTCTATGAAAAGCAGATAGAATTGTATTAGTGTCTATAATTGATTTCTTCCGTGTAATACTAATCGATAGGGCCTCGTTGGTAAATGCTGCAAGATCTCGTGGACTGGAACCCCTGGCTATGTACCCGAATCTATTAGTATGAAACATTTTATTTTCCAAGCGAAATCCCCTAGTAGATGAAAGAGTGAGAAAGTGCTTTCGTTGGTATGGAATAGGAAGCCGTCGTATCTTAATGCACGTCTCTAATTTATCCGTACCTATTAGACGGGGATCCACCTTTTCGGGAATATGAGTCGAAGCAATAAGAAGAATATTTTCAGTGGAACATCTTTTATAACCATAACTCCAGGGGGGCTGATTCGCTAATAGACCGAGGTATAAACGGTCCGAATCGCAACGCATATGATGAATGTTTGGCATCCATATTATGCAAGGAGACATTGCTTTTGCTAATCCAAGTTGAAGGTCGATATAAAATTCCTGGTCTTCCATTTGCTGTTTATCCTCCTGATCCAACAGCCCTATATACGAATCTAACGCCTCCCACGCAATTAAACGTTCTAGCCTAGAACTCATACGCCTAGCACTCTCGCTCTCATCAATCTGACTCTCATCAATCTGATTCTCATCAATCTGATTCTCATCAATCTGATTCTTCCTGCTATCAAGATGCAGCTCCTTAGTAATAAGATGCTTCACCAAAATATGATCAAGAACCTCAGAAAAATCCTCAACCCGAGTATCACCAATGAAATTTTCCCGCTGAAAGAATACAGTATAAAGACTCTTAAGACTGACAATAATGTTAGACATAAGAATCTTAACAAGAATCCCCAATTCAATAGTATCCGCGAAAAAAATAGTCTCAGAAGTCAAAAGAGAAGAACCATACGTAAAATACCTAATCAAATGGTTAGTCTGCGACCAAGCCTCCTCTGCAACAGTCTCCTTTCCATAAAGGAAATACTCATCATCCTCCTCCATCCCAAAAATATCAGCAATTGAAGGAATATAAGAAAAAAAATAATCTTCACTCTTTCTATAAATCTTTTTATAAGGCTTTTTATACGCAGAAGAAGATACCGTAATGAAAGGAAGATAAGAGTTTGTCGCTAGGTATTTGACCAAATAGGATCGTCCAGTTCCTCTAGAACCTATCACTAAAATACCACTAGTGGGGAGGACGCCTAAGCGGAGCGAAAAGTTTTTTATAGGAGATGGCAAGTTAAAATTATTAGCCCCATACGGGGTTTGTGAATAAATGATTTCATAATGAGCAAGGAATGCCCGTCTTTCCGCTAAACAGGATCTATTGAACTCATAATTCATTAGATCCTTTTTATGAATGTCAACTAAGTGCCGCAAGTAATTTTCTCCCGATTGTTGAATCGTTTGATAACCAGAATCATTCTTTGAGAAATGATCACTATGAGTCAGACTCCATAGAATTTGATCAATCGGAATCCTTTTGTCTGGCGGTAAGGTGCAGAACTGAAGCAAGAATTCTTTGTCTTCACCCTCAACCCACTGAATTCTTCCGACCTCGGATTCTACTTGCTCATCAGCCACATCCCTGTCCACAACCCCATCCCTGTCCACAACCCCATCCCTGTCCACAACCCCATCCCTGTCCACAACCCCATCCTTTTTCACTTTTCTTATCTTCACCTTTCTTATCAATGAATAGATCTCTTTACTTGTATGACTTAGATGGCTCGTTTTTCTCGAAAAAGCGATTCGATCAATGGGATTGGGTATCTCTATCTGACTCTTACTTATGAAATCGATGAGATCGCCGAAGGTGAAATTCATGAGATTGCTATAGCCTATAGATAGCATAAACTCCGGTATTTTTACTACAAAAGCGTCGAGTTGTTCCAAAGGAACGTCAATAAGGGGATTCTTTAAAAAAATGCAAACCTTTTTCATTTCTGACTCTACAAATGCCTCTTTTCCCATATCCATAAGATTATTTGGTTCAGGTGTAAAATCAAGATCATCATCATCTGGTTCAGATGGAGGACCCCTCTTCAGAAGTTTTTGCAACTCAATCATAGATGATGGAATCGATTTGACTTTTTCGAACTCTGTCTGTAACCCACTAGAGGCCTGGGAAGCAAAGACAAGATATGTAAGAACGAGATATCCAGTAACAAGAAGAAGGAAAAGAATTGAATAGAGGAACTCCCTAACATTTGACGATCTCAGATGTGTCGATATCGATGGTGACTCATTATTTCGATGAATTATTTGTTGGGACCAAAATAAACACTTACTACTCGGAATCTTACCCAGCGTCTTTTGAAGACGAAGACAATAGTTTCTCCGAAGAATCGGCCATACTACACCTAATCCACACATAATCTTACGAAATCCACACATAATCTCATGAAAATTGGATACAAATTCTTGACTGCTACTTAGTATCGGCAATAGGTTTGAACGAATATCTAACAATATCAAATTTATCAATTTGTACCCTTCCGAAGTAAGGAACCATGGCATATATGTTTGGAATAGATTCCATTTTGAGAGAGTTGAAAAAGCACTATCTCGTTGAAAGGTTCTATACATCTTCCCTTTCCCACGCCATTTCTTTAGCCAAAGACTCCGTTTTTTTCTCTTTTCGGATGGGAAGTTATCAGTGTGAATGAAACCCATGTTTGAATTGCAATACTGATGCAAGTTCTTCCCTTCTGAAGAAGATAGATTCAGATCTGAAAGAGGTTGACAATAAGTTCTTTCAAAATTGACCATTTGTCCCTCTGTTAGAGGTGTTCCAGAAATGTCTGCGATCGAGTAAATAACTCTACGAACAAATGGATCGGGTCGACTTGGAAAATGGAAAGATTTGTAGAAGTTATATGTCTCGTCACCACTTTGTGGAAAATCATTAGGTATGTTAGATACCTGTGACTCGATTGGTGAAATAGTACCAAAAGAATATTTTTTTTTACCGACGCACAAAGAAAATATTTTGTTGCCAATGAACGGAGTATTGAGGAAATGTCCATATAGCAAAGCAAAATTATTGATACGGAACTTTTCCGCACAAAAAGGGAATCCTTTGTTACAATATAATTTGTTACAATATAAGCCCAAGTGATGTGGCTTATTCAAGAATCGAAGTCGATTTGCTTTATAAAAAGAAGATATCAATGAACTTCTATGAAACGGTTTCACGGGATTTAACCAATTGTCTTGAGCGTGGAATATCATTGAGGGATAGAAATCCGTGTTATCATCCGTGTTATCAAAGGATTTCCTGGGACTCTTTCTAGTATGGAATGAGTCAATCATCCGCTTTGGTATCTTATTGAACACAAATGGCCAGGTTGATCCTCTATTGATCCATAATTCCGATAGTTCGGAAGTCTCATGATTGTCCACTAAATCCAATAACCATAACAAGGATTCCCATTTTTTGTAATAAAAGATTTCAATACTCATTAAAAACTTTTCTATTCGACGACCTATTGATTCGAACAACTGATTGCAGAGTTTATCTTTCAATTCATAGATGTAGATCTCGGACCTATCAATGGCGATATCCCCCAAACTCACAAAGAAAAAAGGAGGTACGTTAGACCAAAAGAAAAGAAACTTGTACAAGAAAACAAGTGACTTGTACAAAAATAAAAGAAGTAGCTTAGACAAAGCGTTTTTGTCAAAAACCTCAGACCAATCAATCGAATATTGATTAATACGTAATCGATCGAACACTACTTGAAAACGGCTCTTCTCCTCAGAAACTAAATGTTCCTGAAAATTCTTGGTCCCATTGGACCATTTGTATCTATATGCATAAGGATCCCGATTCATGGATCTCTCGGTTCGAGAAATCAAAATAAGAGGATCAGACCATCTCTTCTGACTCTTTTTCAAATTCGACAAATGTCGGTTGATCATAGATTTCATTATAGTTCTATGATTCAGCGTATCCTTTCCTATTTGATCCCCTTGAATTCCATATTCGAAGTTGCGATCGGATCGATTCATTAAAAAGAATCGATTCAATACATTTCTTATGTACCCATAGGTGCTATATTGTATTTGCATCAGGTTTTGGATCAATCTATATCTATATTGAGTGACTGCCTCCATTATGTTGTTGCTAGCAAATACCGCTCTTTTTGGTTTTGAATCTTCCAAATCATTCCCCCAGGAGATCCTGACCCATTCGTTTCTGATATTTTGATAAACAGACCCATTCTCTTCATAAAAAATAGGAATAGGAGGTAGCACCAAAAAAGATTTCTTTTTCGATTCATCCCTGAAGTTTAATACCCAGCTCAATAATTGTTTTTGATCCAATCCGTAGCAATCAATAGAAAAGGCAAATCCCCTATGATACACCAGATCCGGCTCGGTTATTGATAGAGTAAATAAATCTGCCATGTCTGTAAATCTCTCTTCTGATTCCAAATCGTGGTGTAACGTGTATCCTCCCCTGTTCCGGCCAGGGAATAGATGAAAGAAATCCAAAAATGGATTTTTGTTCAAGAATGAAATCCTATTGAACTTATTGAAACTGTCCATATCTGGTTCATCCTTCGGAACCATATCACAGCCCGGATCTGACGATATAGGATAAATTGAGATGTTATTTTGTAAATATGTAAGTATCTTGAATAGATAAAGCATTTCTTGATTTTCCGATCGCCTGGAAGGGACAAAAGAGAGATCTTCTTGTTTCTTCAACAATTTCGGCTCTCTAGTGGACCTCTCAGTAGGATGCGAACTCAGATGAAGTTCTGACCATCTGTCAGAGAAAAAAGAATGAACGGATCGTGTACGATTTGCTTCGATTTCTATCTCTGTTCGTTCCGTTTCTATCTTTGTTCGTTCCGTTTCTATCTCTGTTCGTTCCGTTTCTATCTCTGTTCGTTCCGTTTGAAGATCCCTTTGAAGATCCCAAAGAATCGGTCTTTCTTTTTTTACTTCTTTAAGCGCTTCTTGGAGGTAAATGGTCCATGGGTGAGACCCATTCAATTTACTAATGAAATCTAAAGGGTCTCTGGATTGATCAGAAAATCCTTTCAATTTAAATTGGCTAGAGTCCCTCTTTTTTCCGATCCAGTTCCTCCACCACCGCGAAACCCAGTTAGATTTAAGCATGCTACGCTTTTTAGTTATTGGGAGAACCCGAGTACTCCCTTTCGGATTCAGTAAAGAGCTCTCAGAGATCTTTTTTGCGTTTGGAAGAGAGAGGAGCGAAACAATCAACCTATTGATATTGGAAGACCCAACGGATTCGTCCAATGTATCGTTTCTGGGCCCAATGGAATTCATAGGTATAGGAAAAAGTCCTATCAAATAGCGATTTTTGCTTTCGACCATATTTCGATTATTAATACGATAGAGCAGAACCACTACTACAAAGAGTATTCCACCCCTGATCCTGAAACCTCGATTGTTTGTTGAATCCTGTGAATTGCGTGAAAGTAGAATACTCCAAATTCGAGGGTCAAAAAGTTTTATAAAACGTTCTTGGTAAAAACAAATGTGAATCAAAGATACTACTGAATTGAATTGGTTCCATGAATCTACTAAAGAGCGAGAATTCTTGATCTCTCTCAATATCTCTTTTAATTCTAAAAAAAAAACTTTTGATACTCCTACCATTTTTGGATGCCTCCGTTTTAATGAAAATATTACGTTCTTACTATGCATTTATGACAATGAAAATAAGATTACGTTCTTACTATGCATTTAAGACAATGAAAATAAGATTGCTTTATGATAAAGATTTGATTTTAATTGAAATTTGGTTATTCACCATGTAGGAGGATCCCTGTTAAGCATCCATGGCTGAATGGTTAAAGCACCCAACTCATAATTGGCGAATTCGTAGGTTCAATTCCTACTGGATGCATCCCAATGGGACCCTCCAATAAGCCTGTTGGAATTGGCTCTCTCTTAATGGTAATAGCTATGAATAGTCATCGACTTCCTATTTATTAGGATATCTCATTATTAGGATATTACAGATCATGATCAATATCAAATAGATCCTAAAAATAGGCCGCGGGTTGGGCGAACGACGGGAATTGAACCCGCGCATGGTGGATTCACAATCCACTGCCTTGAGCCACTTGGCTACATCCGCCCCTAGCTAGGACTAGGATTTAGATTAATCAATCTATTTCTAACTGTCTTGTTTTTTCAAGACCGTAGGTCAGTTAAATACTATGCATTTTCATTCTAAATAAAATAAAAAAGAGAAATAAAGCCCCCTTCCTAGACCAAGGAAGGCTTTTTTCTCTATATATTTCTAT